GTTCTTCTGTCGAAGAGGCCCACGCTTCTTTTGTTGAAGTAAATACAAATGGTATGAGTCGAGATTTCCTGCGAATCGATTTAGTGAAATCCCATATTTCGTATATCAGAAAAAGGAAAGATCCGTCAGGTTCAGGATTGATCTTTGATAAGAGGCCAGACCACACCAGTATCAATCCATTTTATTCTATTTCTTCCAAGGCAGGGATTCAACAATCAATTAGCCAAAATCAAGTAACTATTCGTACGTTGTTGAAGAGGAATAAGGAATGCCAATCTTTTATAATTTTGTCATCATCTAATTGTTTTCAAATGGGTCCATTCAACGATGTAAAATATTACAATGATGTAATAAAAAAAGAATCAATGAAAAGAGATAGTCTAATTCCAATTAGGAATTCCTTGGGACCTTTAGGATTAGGAAGAACCCCTCAAATTGCGCATTTTTATTCATTTTACCATTTAATAACTTATAATCAGATCTCGGTAACTAAATATTTACAACTTGACAATTTCAAACAGACTTTTCAAGTGCTTAAATATTATTTAATGGATGAAAATGGTAGGGTTTCTATTTATAATAATCCCGATCCGCGCGGTAACATCGTTTTGAATACATTCAATTTGAATTGGAATTTTCTCCATCATAATTATTGTGAAGAAGCGTCTAGAATAATTAGCCTTGGGCAGTTTATTTGTGAAAATTTATGTATAGCCAAAAACGGACCGCACTTAAAATCGGGTCAAGTTCTAATTGTTCAAATTGACTCTGTAGTAATAAGATCAGCTAAAGCTTATTTGGCCACTCCGGGAGCAACCGTTCATGGCCATTATGGAGAAATCCTTTACGAAGGAGATAGATTAGTTACATTTATATATGAAAAATCGAGATCTAGGGATATAACGCAAGGTCTTCCAAAAGTGGAACAAGTGTTAGAAGTGCGTTCGATTGATTCAATATCGATGAACCTAGAAAAGATAATTGAGGGTTGGAACAAGAGTATAACAAAAATTATTGGAATTCCTTGGAGATTCTTGATTGGTGCTGAGCTAACTATAGTGCAAGGGCGTATCTCTTTGGTTAATAAGATCCAAAAAGTTTATAGATCTCAGGGGGTGCAGATTCATAATCGACATATAGAAATTATTGTGCGTCAAATAACATCAAAAGTGTTGGTTTCAGAAGAGGGAATGTCTAATGTTTTTTCACCCGGAGAACTGATTGAATTGTTGCGGGCGGAACGAACAGGGCGCGCTTTGGAAGAAGCGATCTGTTACCGAGCTATCTTATTGGGAATAACGAGAGCATCTCTAAATACTCAAAGTTTTATATCCGAAGCAAGTTTTCAAGAAACTGCTCGAGTTTTAGCAAAAGCCGCTCTCCGGGGTCGTATCGATTGGTTGAAAGGTCTGAAAGAGAACGTTGTTCTAGGGGGGATGATACCCGTTGGTACGGGATTCAACGGATTAGTGCAACGTTCAAGGCAACATACCAACATTCCTTTGGAAACCAAAAACAATAAACTATTCGAGGCAGAAATGCGAGATATTTTGTTCCACCACAGAGAATTATTTGATTTTTTCATTTCAAGGAATTTACACGATACACTGAGACAATCATTTCGAGGGTTGAATGATTCCTAAGAGCGGATTCACCCCCTTTCTTTTTAGCTATTTGTATTTGCGGTCATTTTTTTATTTTTATTTTTATTTGGTATATAGTAATAAAGATAATAAAATAACAAATAGAATAGAAAGAAATTAATATTAATGGTTTGAATCGTGTATCAATGGCCAATATCCGTTAAAGGTAGAAACGAAGGTTCCATCGGAACAATTATTTATTTCTATTTCAGGGCACCTCGTCTCTCTTTTTTTTAATAAAAAGAAAGGAGGTGTGGATAAATAAATGACAAGAAGATATTGGAACATCCATTTGGAAGAAATGATGGAAGCAGGAGTTCATTTTGGTCATGGTACTAGTAAATGGAATCCTAGAATGGAACCTTATATCTCTTCAAAGCGTAAGGGTATTCATATTATAAATCTTATTAGAACTGCCCGTTTTTTATCAGAAGCTTGTGATTTAGTTTTTGATACAGCAAGTAGGGGAAAGCAATTCTTAATTGTTGGTACCAAAAATAAAGCAGCCGATTCAGTAGCACGGGCTGCAATAAGGGCCCGTTGTCATTATGTTAATAAAAAATGGCTAGGCGGTATGTTAACGAATTGGTATACTACGGAAACGATACTTCATAAGTTCAGGGACTTGAGAACGGAACAAAAGATGGGGAGACTCAATCGTCTTCCGAAAAGAGATTCAGCTATGTTGAAGAGACAATTATCTCACTTGCAAACATATCTGGGCGGGATCAAATATATGACTGGATTACCCGATATTGTAATAATCGTTGATCAGCAAGAAGAATATATGGCTCTTCGAGAATGTATGATTTTGGGAATTCCAACGATTTGTTTAATCGATACAAATTGTGACCCAGATCTCGCTGATATTTCGATCCCAGCAAATGATGACGCGATAGCTTCAATCCGATTAATTCTTAACAAATTAGTATTTGCAATTTGTGAGGGTCGTTCTAGTTATATACGAAATCCTTGATTCATATTAATAATGAATAATAAAATAAAAAAATTCTTTTGGGAACTCCACCGATTTATGAAATCGGTTATGATTCCTAAAAGAGATACAAGTAACTAGGGATATTATGTAATTAATTGGTATACAAATATATATAAGTCAACTAGGCAAGTCGAAAAAAAGAGAAGGTTGAATCAAAATAATTCTTTTTAAAGTTCTATTTTTTTCAGAGGGCAATATGAAATTATGTTATATCAACACACTAAAAGGCTTATACGATATATCCGGTGTGGAAGTCGGCCAACATTTCTATTGGAAAATAGGAGGTTTTCAAGTCCATGCCCAAGTAATTATTACTTCTTGGGTTGTAATTGCTATCTTATTAGGTTCAGCCATTATAGCTGTTCGTAATCCACAAACCATTCCTACTGACAGTCAGAATTTCTTCGAATATGTTCTTGAATTCATTCGAGATGTGAGCAAAACTCAGATTGGCGAAGAATACGGTCCATGGGTTCCCTTTATTGGAACTTTGTTTCTATTTATTTTTGTTTCGAATTGGTCGGGTGCTCTTTTACCTTGGAAAATCATACAGTTACCTCATGGGGAATTAGCCGCGCCTACAAATGATATAAATACTACTGTTGCTTTAGCTTTACTCACGTCAGTAGCATATTTCTATGCGGGTCTTAGTAAAAAAGGATTAGGTTATTTTGGTAAATACATTCAACCAACTCCAATCCTTTTACCCATTAATATTTTAGAAGATTTCACAAAACCCCTATCACTTAGTTTTCGACTTTTCGGAAATATATTAGCTGATGAATTAGTAGTTCTTGTTCTTGTTTCTTTAGTACCTTCAGTGGTTCCTATACCCGTCATGTTACTTGGATTATTTACAAGCGGTATTCAAGCTCTTATTTTTGCAACTTTAGCTGCGGCTTATATAGGCGAATCCATGGAGGGTCATCATTGACTAGTTTTCGAAATAGTCTTTTTTTAGTTTAAGCCTTACGCAATATATGTGCGTATCAAGATAATCTGCTTAAGGAGCATAATATATAAAAATAAATAGATAAATTAAATGAACAAAACAATATAAAGATTAGAAGTAATAGTCAAAAATAAGATATTAGCGATATTGGGGAATTGCAACAAAAAAAAGGGGAAGTAAAAAAAAGGAAAGAGATCGAAAAGATCTTTTTCCTAAAATTCCAGTTCGGTCTATTTATCCCCCCCCAATGAATACTATCTTTATATTGTTTTGTTCATTTAATTCCAATATTCAATATTATTAGATATTAGTAATCATAATCTGAATAATAATTAGGATTGTAATACTTATAGTATTATAGTATAGTGTGCTATTTTAAAAAAGATGCTATTGTTATATAGAAAAATTCCCATTCAAGTTGATTTCATCCAATTAAATGGTTGACCAAAAGAGAATTTTAATAAATAATAAATTACCTGAACTTAGATCAATCAAATACTTCTATTTCGATGCAACGATTCGATCTAACGAATTTGTCCATGTAGATTGATTGTACCTGCGTCGGCGAGTAAAAAAAGAAAAAATAAAGATTTACAAAAAACTAAATTAAAATTTATAAAAAAAAAAATGGATTGGTTGGGGGGGGGATAAATAGACCGAACTAGATGTATGTACTCTAATTAGTATAAGACAACTCTTGTGAATGTTTCGAAGAATGATTCTATAATCCGATTGAATGTAAGATATGAATGGTTGATTTACGTTATCCAAGAAACACATGTATATGTAATATTAGATATTAATTAGTTATATATGTAATATCTAAGCGGCTCTATTACTGTGAATTTAGATAGGAATTCCAATGGAATCCCCTCCATTTCCTTTGCTTTGTAGTTGTGAATTGAATATTAAATGAATAAAATAAAGTGACTATTGAATAAAGAGATTCAATCAAGAAAATAAGAAAAAACGAAAAATTCAAAAAGAATGGTATGGATTCAAAAAAATTCTGTGAATAAAAACTAAAAAAGAAATATCGAAGCCGTTCTGATGATTCAATAATAATATTATTACTTCAATTCCGAGTTCTTATTTCCTTCGACTGTATAGATCTTAGCGATGGAATAATTAAGTCATAATTTATTGGTTGATTGTATCATTAACTATTTACTTATTTTGGTGTGAGGAACTTATCATGAATCCACTGATTTCTGCCGCTTCCGTTATTGCTGCTGGGTTGGCCGTCGGGCTTGCTTCTATTGGACCTGGGGTTGGTCAAGGTACTGCTGCGGGCCAAGCTGTAGAAGGGATCGCGAGACAGCCCGAGGCGGAGGGAAAAATACGAGGTACTTTATTGCTTAGTCTGGCTTTTATGGAAGCTTTAACAATTTATGGACTGGTTGTAGCG